AATCACATTATTTTAATAATGTAAATAGATGTATTTTTGGGCACAATTACCCAGCTCGAGGCTTTCCTGTTTCCGGGGGGTTTTCAGGAATAATACCATGCCACGAGATTAGGGGGGTAGGGGGGTTTACGCGCAAAAGCCGAGGGGGGCACCTTAACTATATTAGGGGAAATAATAACATATTATGCTCTTGATATCAGTTATGCAAATGATAAAGGTATATCTTTTCACCATTCACCTTTTATCTTGCTAGCGAGAAAAATGATCACCCTTGTCAACGTACCTTAGCGCTGCACTGTGAAATGCCAAGTGAAAGGGAAACAAAAAAAATAACCTAGCCCATTAGAAAGAAGCAGAGCATGGGGGGAGCAGGACATATGAACTCCACCAATAACTTATGTCAGCGTCGATGAAAGAGTGAGGAATAATATCAATCAATGGCCCTGAAGTAGGAACCAAATGCCAGGAATAATTCACTAAGTGCGACCCCCACAATTACTGTCCCTGACCATCAATAACCGAGTACGCTTGCTTCAACTTTAGATGCTATTCTTGTCTACATAGGATTTTTATATTGACGAGATTTTGAGTAAAGGTATAAATGGTTTAGTTAATGTTATGTTAGGTCTTAATTTAAGTGGGGTTAGATTACCTGGGTAATATTCATTAGTATGCAACTAGGTATTGATTATTAATAATTATGCATTGTGTAAATCTTATATTGCTGTTGATGGTTTAATGGTTAAATTCGAGAAATGTTGATTATACATATATATGTCCTAATACATTATTTATATGGTTGATATCTATATATGGTGTAAGTACATATATGCATTAAGCATCTCAAAGAATAGTTTAATTGAGAATTCTGGCTTTGGGAGCCAGTGGTGGGAGTTAAAATCTCCTTTCTTTGAGCAGTAGGGAGGATTTTAACCTCCGGCGGCCGGTTTACAAGACCGGGGCTCTGGCGCTGAGCTACTAGTGCAGTTTAGTTCTAGGAGCTTGTTTTCAAGAACTCCAGTTAAAGGGAAAAGAACTAGGAAAATAAAGAAGTACAGAAAGGATGCTACTTGTCCAATAATAATATAGGGGTGTTCTACTGGTATGCCTCCAATTCAGGTAAGAATAGCTATGTCTGCTACTAATGTTCAGAAGATAAACTGGGAAAGGGGACGAAAGGTCAGGCCTCGTTGGTTTGATGTGTGCAGGAGGGGTACAACTATTAATACGAGAATGGAGGCTAGGAGGGCAAGTACACCTCCTAGCTTATTTGGGATAGATCGAAGGATAGCATAAGCGAACAGGAAGTATCACTCAGGCTTGATATGAGGAGGAGTGACCAGAGGGTTAGCTGGAGTAAAGTTGTCGGGGTCACCTAAATAGTTTGGAGAAAATAGAGCTAGTGCAGTGAGGGCAAGAAGTATAATAGCAAATCCAAGAAGATCTTTATAAGAAAAGTAAGGGTGAAATGGAACTTTATCGGCATCTGAGTTTAAGCCTGCAGGGTTGTTGGAACCAGTTTCGTGTAGAAAAAGAAGATGGAGGATAGTAACCCCTAGAATAGCAAAAGGAAAGAGAAAATGGAAGGCAAAGAAACGGGTAAGAGTTGCATTGTCTACTGAAAAACCCCCTCAGATTCATTGTACCAAGGAGTTGCCAATGTAAGGTACAGCAGATAGTAGGTTGGTAATTACTGTTGCTCCCCAGAAGGATATTTGTCCTCAAGGTAGAACATAACCCACGAAGGCGGTTATTATTACTAAAAGAAGAAGAATAACTCCGATGTTCCATGTCTCTTTATATAAGTAGGAACCGTAATAAAGACCTCGTCCAATATGGAGGTATACACAAATGAAGAAGAATGAAGCCCCATTGGCATGAATATTTCGGATTAGTCAGCCAAAGTTTACGTCCCGGCAGATATGGGCTACTGATGAGAAGGCTGTTGCAATATCAGAAGTGTAGTGTATTGCTAGGAAAAGGCCTGTGAGAATTTGGGCAATAAGACATAACCCCAACAGTGAACCAAAATTTCATCAGGCAGAAATGTTGGAGGGGGCAGGGAGGTCAACTAAAGCGTCGTTTGCGATTTTTAGTAAAGGATGGGTTTTTCGTAGGCTGGCCATTAATGGGTTCTTGTAGTTGAATACAACGGTGGTTTTTCAAGCCATTAGTCCTGGTTAAAATCCTGGCAGGAATTATGACGTATACTATATGTGTCCTTATGCTTGGTTTAATCATTGGGTTGGTAGCAGTGGCTTCAAACCCTTCTCCGTATTTTGCGGCGTTCGGGCTGGTTATTGTATCCGGTGTGGGTTGCGGTGTTTTAGTGGGACATGGGGCTCCTTTTTTATCTTTGGTATTGTTTTTAATCTATTTGGGGGGAATACTGGTGGTATTTGCTTATTCAGCAGCTTTAGCTGCCGAGCCTTATCCTGAGACTTTAGGAAGCCGTCCAGTGGCATTGAGTGTTGTAGGCTATTTAGGGGCAGTTGGAGTAGGAATTATATTTTTTGGGGGTCAGTGATTTAATAACTGTTGAGTAACAGTGGACGAGCTTGTTGAATTTTCTGTTTTTCGTGGAGACATGGCAGGTGTAGCACTTATATACTGAGGAGGAGGATGAATATTAGTGATTAGTGTGTGAGTACTTCTCTTAACCCTTTTTGTTGTGTTAGAGTTATCTCGAGGATTAAGTCGAGGGGCGCTTCGAGCAGTTTAATTAAGTAGGAGGAGGAGGGCTAGCATAAATGTAAGGAAAAATAGAGTAAGGTATGTCTTTACTATACCCTGTTGAGTGTTACTTGTAGTAGTAATGAGTGGAAGGTTAAACGTAATTAAAGCTTTTGGTCCCACTTTTTCAAGTCAGGTTTGGTCAATGGTTTGGCTGGCAACATTTTGTCCTAACAGAAGATTGATTTTGGGGGGAAGGCGGTGGATAATCAATGGGAAGTAGCCGAGCATGTTTGAGAAATGGTGAAGGGCTAGATGGGGAGTAGTTTTAAATTGTTTATTTGTAAGAGAGGCTAATTCTAAGGCCGTTAACAGTCCAATAACTGTGACTAGCAAGGCGGCAAGTTTTAGTAAGGGCGGTATGGTTATGATAGGAGTCTTAGATGGAAGGAGGTTTGAAGTAATTAGAAGACCCGTCACAATGCTCCCTCAGGCTAACCGTTTAATTGGGTTAAGCACTGAAGGGTTATTTTCATTAATGGGGGATAAAGAATTGAACCGGGGATTACCCATTGTTACGAAAAAAACCACACGGAGACTATAAATGGCGGTAAATGCGGTGGCAAGGAGGGTGAGCGTAAGGGCCCAGGCGTTTAGATATGATGTATTTAGAGCCTCAATGATGGCATCTTTAGAATAGAACCCGGCTAGAAATGGAGTACCTGTTAAAGCTAGACTCCCCACTGCCAAGCAGGAGGACGTAAAGGGGGTGAGGTGGTGTATACCTCCTATCTTGCGAATGTCCTGCTCGTCATTTAGGCTGTGAATAATTGAGCCAGAACATAAGAATAGTATAGCTTTGAAGAATGCGTGTGTACAGATATGAAAGAAGGCTAGCTGGGGTTGTCCTAGACCAATAGTAACTATTATCAGGCCTAGTTGACTGGATGTTGAAAAAGCCACAATTTTCTTAATATCATTTTGGGTTAGAGCACAGGTTGCTGTAAATAAGGTGGTTAGTGCACCTAAACATAAACAGATAGTAAGGGCGGTAGAATTATTAATTATAAGAGGGCTTATTCGAATAAGCAGAAAAATCCCCGCTACGACTATAGTACTTGAGTGAAGCAGGGCAGACACCGGCGTTGGACCCTCCATGGCGGAAGGAAGCCATGGATGGAGTCCGAACTGGGCAGATTTGCCCGTTGCGGCTAGGATTAGACCTAGTAAGGGAGGGGTAAGGTTGAAGTGTTCGGAGGTTGTGAAAATTTGTTGCATCTCCCACGAGTTGAGGTTTGTTGCTATTCAGGCTATGCTAAAGATTAATCCAATGTCTCCAATACGATTGTAGAGAACTGCCTGGAGGGCTGCGGTATTTGCATCCGCTCGACCATACCATCACCCAATTAAAAGGAATGACATAATTCCCACCCCCTCCCATCCAATAAATAGTTGAAATATATTGTTTGCGGTGACTAAAATAATTATAGCAATGAGGAAAGTAAGTAAGTACTTGAAGAACCGGTTTATGTATGGGTCTTGATGTATATATCACAAGGCAAATTCTAGGATAGACCAGGTTACATACAGGGCAATTGGAACAAAGATAACCGAATAGAAGTCGAATTTTAAGCTGACATTAATGTCGAAGGTATATAAGTTTATTCAAGCTCATGAGGTAATGATAGTTTCTGCCCCCTCTGATAAGAAAAGAAATAAAGGCAGTAAACTTACAAAGAATGCCAATTTTACAGCTGTCTTTACTTGGGTTAGTGCCCAATTAGGGGTTTTTGGTTTAGGGGACAGGGTGGAGAGAAGAGGGTACAAGAGTAGCACAAAGATAATAATTAAGGAAGAGGTCATGGTAATTAATGTAGGGTGCATAGCTGCTACTTGGATTTGCACCAAGAGTTTTTGGTTCCTAAGACCAATGGATGGCTTTTATCCTTTAGAAGCTGCATCGAGGGGACTTCGGGATCCAACCGAGGGGACAAAGATTAGCAGTCTTTGGTGCTAGCAAGCTACCCTCGGTGGGTAAGGGGATTTTAACCTCTATTTTTAGAATCACAATCTAATGTTTTTATTAAAACTATACCTACAGGCGGTCCAGCCTCAGATTAACTCAGGCTTAGAGATTAGAAGAAGAAGAGGGAGGAGGTGTAATGCAATTAAAAGATGTTCCCGTGTATGAGTGGGCTCTAAGGCAAAGATATGAGCGGGGAGAGGGCCTCGTTGTGTTATCAAGAATATATAAAGGGAGTACCCTGCTGTAATTAGAGTCCCTGATCCTGTCAGGATAATAGTTCATCACGACCAGCTGAAGAGGGAGGTAATGATCATTAATTCGCCCATAAGATTTGGGAAAGGGGGTAAGGCCAGATTTGCCAGACTAGCAATAAACCATCATGCAGTTATTAGAGGTAATAATATTTGTATTCCTCGGGCTAGAATTATTGTTCGACTGTGTGTTCGTTCATAGTTAGTATTCGCTAAGCAGAAAAGGGCAGAGGAGGTTAGACCATGAGCAATCATTAGAATAAGGGCGCCAGTGAATCCTCAAGGGGTATAAATTAGGATCCCCCCTACTACAAGGCCCATATGTCCGACGGAGGAGTATGCGATAAGAGATTTAAGATCTGTTTGTCGTAAACATACTGACCCGGTTATGATTACTCCCCACAAAGCTAGAACAATGAAGGGGTAAGACAATTCCTTAGTCAAAGGGTCCAGTATTGGTATTACTCGTATTATACCGTAACCCCCCAGTTTTAAAAGAACGGCAGCAAGAATCATGGAACCTGCAATAGGGGCTTCGACATGGGCTTTTGGGAGTCATAGATGTACTCCATATAAAGGTATTTTTACAAGAAAAGCCATAAGACATCCCAACCACCATAATTTATCAGCCACAGTACTTAGTGGCGGTAGGGGTGTATAAGTAATTGTTAATAATGAAAGGGTACCCGTACTGTTTTGGAGGAGAAGGAGAGCAACCAGAAGAGGAAGGGATCCTGCGAGGGTATAGAAGAGGAAGTAGGTACCCGCGTTTAGTCGCTCTGCTTGGTTACCTCACCGAGTAATTAAGATAAGGGTTGGAATTAAAGTTGCTTCAAACATTACGTAAAATATAATAAGTTCAGTGGCCGAGAAGGCTAGAATGAGGAAGATTTGAAGGGATGTTAATAGTGTAATGTAGACTCGTTGTCGTGTAAGTGGTTCTTGGACTATATGATTTTGACTAGCTAAGATCATAAGCGGTAAAAGTCAGCAGGTTAAAATTAACAGGGGGGTAGAGAGGCTGTCGATGGCCATGACTGGGTTTAAATGAGATCAGCCAGTTTCTGCTGAATTCACCAATCAGGTTAGACTAATAGTGGCAATGAGAAAGCTATGGGCAAGGACTGTAGGCCACAATCATTTTGAGGGGACATATCAGGCGGTTGGAATTAGCATAATTGTTGGTAGAAGAATTTTTAGCATTGGAGAAGATTTAAGGTTTGTAAACGATCGCTTCCATGAGTCCGAGTGGTGGCAACAAGTAGTGCTAATCCGGCACTAGCTTCGCAAGCTGAGAATGCAAGCAACAATATAGGTGAGGCGGAGAAGCTGGTGGAGTCTAGTTCTAAAGTTCATAAGGAGAGGGCCAGAAATAGAGAGAGCATTATACCCTCTAGGCAGAGAAGAGCGGATAATAGATGAGTTCGGTGAAATGCAAGTCCTGCTAACCCTAGCATAAAAGTTGTTGAAAAAGTAAATTGTGTGGGGGTCATTAGGTAGTTATGGACTTTAACCATAAGCTTTTGAGCCGAAATCAAATATTTTATTTAAAATAACTACCTATTCGGCTCACTCTAGTCCTCCTTGAAGTCACTCATAAATTAGGCCCAGTGTTAGAAGAATAAGGACAAGAGCTGCTCAAAAGAAAGTAAGGAGAGGAGTGGGTAGTTGATCTCCTCAAGGGAGGGGGAGAAGCAGAGCAATTTCTAGATCAAATAAAAGGAATAGGATAGCGACTAAAAAGAACCGTAAGGAGAAGGGAAGTCGTGCCGAGCCAAGAGGGTCAAAGCCGCATTCATAAGGTGACAGTTTTTCTTGATCTGGATTTATCAGGGGTAGCCAGAAAGAAATAACAGCAAGAATTGTCGATAATGCAAGCGTAATACTAATAATAGTAATGATTAAGTTCATTATCTTTCCTTGGAATTTAACCAAGACCGTGTGATTGGAAGTCACTTATACTGGAGTTAATACTAGAAAGATTTATGAGCCTCATCAATAGATAGAGATATAAAGGAAGAGTCAGACTACATCTACAAAGTGTCAGTATCAGGCTGCTGCCTCGAACCCGAAGTGGTGTTCAGAGGTAAAATGATATTGAATTTGTCGAATCAGACATACGGCAAGGAAGGTAGAGCCAATAATAACATGCAGTCCGTGGAAACCTGTGGCTACAAAGAATGTTGAGCCATAAACACCGTCTGCAATCGTAAAAGGAGCTTCATAATACTCTATGGCTTGAAGAAATGTAAAGTAGAACCCTAAAAGAATTGTGAGGGTTAAAGAGTGAATAGCTTGCTTTCGCTCTCCTTCTATAATGCTATGGTGGGCCCAGGTTACTGTGACCCCTGAAGCAAGTAGGACGGCTGTATTAAGTAAAGGGACACTAAAAGGATCTAGTGGGGTAATTCCTGTGGGAGGCCAACATCCTCCTAGCTCAGGGGTGGGAGCTAAGCTCGAGTGATAGAACGCTCAAAAGAAACCTAGAAAGAAGAAAACCTCGGATGTAATAAAAAGGATTATACCATACCGAAGCCCTTTCTGTACGGGAGGTGTGTGGTGTCCTTGGAAAGTTCCCTCTCGAATAATATCTCGCCATCATTGGTACATTGTTAGAAGCAAGAGGATAGAACCGGCGGCTATGAGTGTAGTTGAGTTGAAGTGAAATCAGATGGCTAAACCAGATGTTATTAAGAGGGCAGCGATTGCTCCTGTTAAGGGTCAGGGGCTTGGGTCTACTATGTGATATGCGTGTGCTTGGTGGGCCATTAGACGTTTTCTTGAAGATAAAGACTTAGAAGGAGGACAAATACGTAGGCTTGAATTATAGCTACTGCGATTTCTAAAATAGTAAGTAAAAATATAAGTGTGCCTGTAAATAGTGCAACCGACGGTATAAGGGTTAGAAGAATAAAAGTTCCTGACGCGATTAATTGGATTAGTAAGTGACCAGCTGTAAGATTTGCTGTGAGTCGGACTCCCAGGGCAATAGGGCGAATAAATAGGCTAATAGTTTCGATGATAATAAGAATAGGGATTAAAAGTGTCGGGGTACCTTCTGGGAGAAGATGTCCTAGGGCAATAGTGGGTTGGTTTCGTAATCCAATCAGTACTGTGGCAAGTCAAATGGGTACAGCAAGGCCTAAGTTTACCGAGAGTTGTGTGGTTGGCGTAAAAGTGTAAGGGAGTAAGCCTAGTATATTAATGGAAATGAGAAAGAGTATAAGGGAAGTGAGCATAATAGCCCATTTATGACCCCCTTGATGAAGAGGTGTAAACAATTGGTATGTAAAGCGGTTAATAAACCAGTTCTGTAGGGTAAGTAAACGATTATTAACTCAACGGTAAGTTGGAGAGGGTAGAAGTAACCATGGAAGGGTCAAAGCCAAAGCTATTAAAGGAATACCTAAGATTTCTGGGCTTATAAATTGGTCGAATAGGCTTAGTGTCATAGTCAAGTTCAAGGTTCTTTTTTAGGTTTTTGAGTGCTTTGAGGGGAGGGTACATTAGGGAAAGTGTGAGCAAGTACTTTAGGGGGAAGAATTGTAAGAAATACAAACCATGTGAATAGTAAAATGATGAGTCATGGAGCAGGGATTAACTGAGGCATATCGCTAGGGGTGGTTAGGAGGCACCAATTTTTAGCTTAAAAGGCTAACGCTCTACCTTATTTAGCTTCCTGGCGAGGCATCTTCAAGTATTAAAGAGGATCAGTTCTCGAAGTGTTTAAGAGGGACTGCTTCTACTACAATGGGTATAAAGCTGTGGTTGGCCCCACAAATTTCTGAGCATTGACCGTAAAACACGCCCGGCCGAGATACAATAAAGGCTGTTTGATTTAGGCGGCCAGGAACTGCATCTATTTTTACACCTAGGGCTGGAACAGCTCATGAATGAAGGACGTCTTCAGCAGAAACTAGTACTCGAATAGGAGATTCAACGGGGATTACCATACGGTGATCAGCTTCAAGGAGACGGAATTGTCCGGGGGTTAAGTCTTGTGTGGGGATTATGTAAGAGTCAAATCCCAGGTCTTCATAATCTGTATATTCGTAACTTCAGTATCATTGATGGCCCATTGCCTTGATAGTAAGGTGAGGGTCATTAATCTCATCTATAAGATAAAGGATGCGAAGGGAGGGAAGGGCAATTAAAATAAGAATAACTGCGGGTAAAATTGTTCAAATAATTTCAATTTCTTGGGAGTCCAGAATATTTTTATTGGTGAGTTTTGTGGACACCATGGCCACAATAATGTAAAGTACTAGTGTGCTGATAAGGAATACAATTATTAAAGCATGGTCATGAAAATGAAGAAGTTCTTCTATCACAGGGGAAGCTGCGTCTTGAAATCCTAGTTGTGAGGGATGTGCCATTTATATAAGATACGCGGGAATTCAACCCACAACTTCGCCTTGACAAAGCGATATATTTTCTTTTATACTAGTGTCTTATAAAGAAAGTGACAGAGCGGTTATGTGTCTGGCTTGAAACCAGTTTATGGGGGTTCGACTCCTCCCTTTCTCGTTAGTGGGACCCTCGAATTTGAACAAAGGCAGGTTCTTCGAACGTGTGGTAGGGTGGAGGGCAGCCGTGTAATCATTCAACATTATTTGCTGTTAGTTCAACGGATAGTACTTCCCGTTTGGCAGCAAATGCTTCTCAAATAATAAAGAGGAATATAATGACAGCTGTTAGTGAAATTAGAGAGCCAAGAGAAGAAACGGTGTTCCAAAGGGTATAGGCATCAGGGTAGTCCGAGTATCGTCGAGGTATTCCTGCTAGCCCGAGGAAGTGTTGTGGGAAGAATGTTAGGTTTACACCTACAAATATCACCCCAAAGTGTACTTTTGATCAGGTGCTATGAAGGGTATAACCTGAAAATAGTGGGAACCAGTGTACAAAAGCAGCTATGATGGCAAACACGGCTCCTATTGAAAGTACATAGTGGAAATGGGCGACTACATAATATGTATCGTGGAGTGTAATATCTAGAGAAGAGTTGGCTAAAACAATACCCGTCAGACCCCCAACAGTAAATAGGAAGATAAAACCGAGAGCTCATAGTAACGGGGTCTCTCATTTAATAGCTCCACCATGAAGGGTGGCAAGTCAACTAAAGACTTTTACACCTGTTGGGATTGCAATGATCATTGTGGCAGAGGTAAAATAGGCTCGAGTGTCTACATCCATTCCCACCGTAAATATATGATGAGCTCACACAATAAAGCCTAGTAAGCCGATGGCCATCATGGCTCAAACTATTCCTATGTAACCGAAAGGCTCTTTTTTACCTGAATAATAGGCAACGATATGTGAAATTATTCCGAAACCTGGAAGAATTAAAATGTATACTTCTGGGTGACCAAAAAACCAAAAGAGATGCTGATATAGGATAGGATCTCCTCCCCCAGCAGGATCAAAGAAAGTAGTATTAAGGTTTCGATCTGTTAAGAGCATGGTAATGCCTGCAGCAAGGACGGGCAGGGATAAAAGTAAAAGGACAGCTGTAATGAGAACGGCCCACACAAATAGAGGTGTTTGGTATTGGGAGATTGCTGGGGGTTTCATGTTAATAATTGTCGTAATAAAATTAATGGCCCCTAAAATTGACGAAATTCCTGCTAAGTGGAGAGAAAAAATTGTAAGATCTACTGATGCCCCCGCATGTGCCAGATTTCCTGCTAAAGGGGGGTAAACAGTTCAGCCTGTCCCTGCTCCGGCTTCAACGCCGGAAGAAGCCAGGAGTAGAAGAAAAGAAGGAGGAAGAAGCCAGAAGCTTATGTTATTTATTCGGGGAAAGGCCATGTCAGGGGCACCAATTATTAGGGGGACCAGTCAGTTTCCAAAACCTCCAATTATAATTGGCATTACTATAAAGAAAATTATTACGAAAGCATGAGCTGTAACAATCACATTATAGATTTGATCGTCACCTAGGAGAGCACCTGGTTGACTTAGTTCAGCTCGAATTAGTAGGCTTAGGGCTGTACCCACTATGCCAGCTCAGGCACCAAATACTAAATAGAGGGTACCAATGTCTTTATGATTAGTTGAGAAGAATCAGCGTGTGATTGCCACAGGTAAAATGGCTGAGTGCTTAAGCGGTGGATTGTAGCCCCATACACAGAGGTTTGAATCCTCTTTTTACCAAGTCTTGAGGTGTTTTACACGTTGGATTGCAAATCCTAAATAGCAGAGTAGTTTCTGCCGGGGCTTTCCCCGCCTTTTGTCCTATCAAGGCGGGGAAAGTAGATGGATGCTCGCTGGTTAGGGCGCTTAGCTGTTAACTAAGAGTTTGTAGGATCGAGGCCTTCCTGTCTAGAAAGGTTTTAGCTTAATTAAAGTGTCTGCTTTGCATGCAGGAGATATGGGCTAGTACCCCGTAAGTCTTAGTCAGGGGCTGGGAGATTCTCACTCTCGCTGAGGGCTTTGAAGGCCCTTGGTCTAAATACTATCCTAAGCCTCTTAAGGGTTAAAAAGGGTAACAATTGCAGGTATAAGGGGTAAAAGAAGAAGGGTTATTATTGTGGTTAATGAAAGGGGTATCGAATAATGATGGAAGGGGAGACGTCAAGGTGTAATACTTGAAAGGTTGTTAGGGGATATTGTGAGTGTGATGGCATAAGAAAGGCGTAGATAAAAGTATAGGCTCAGAAGGGCTGTGAGCGCAGCGAATATTGCCGTAAGGGCGAGATCCTGCTTAGTAAGCTCTTGAAGGATTATCCACTTTGGTGCGAATCCTGTAAGGGGAGGAAGGCCTCCAAGAGACAACAGGATAAGGGGAACCATAGCCGTGACTGCTGGGGCTTTTGATCAAGTAGTTGCTAAAGCATTAATAGTCGTGGTACTGTTTAATTTAAATGTTAGGAAAGCTGAGAATGTTATGAAAATATATGTAGTGAATGCTAGGAATGCAAGGGAAGGTGAAAATTGTAATACTAACACTAGTCAACCTAAGTGGGCAATTGAGGAATAGGCAAGAATTTTACGCAGTTGTGTTTGATTTAGCCCACCTCAACCGCCCATTAAAGTGGAAACTAGTGCTAAAATAATTAAGCCGGTTTTATTGAATTCTGGGAGTTGAAACAGAAGAATGAGGGGGGCAAGCTTTTGTCAAGTAGATAAAATAAGCCCTGTAACTAGATTTAAGCCTTGTAGTACCTCTGGAAATCAAGTGTGAAGAGGAGCAAGACCAATTTTTAAGGCGAGAGCAAGGGTAATTATTATTATAGGGGCGGGGGCTGTTATCTGTTGAATATCCCATTGTCCTGTGAGTCAAGCATTAGTAATGCTTGCAAAAAGAAGGACGGCAGTTGCTGTTGCCTGAGTAAGAAAATATTTGGTGGTAGCTTCAGTTGCTCGGGGATGATGATGCTGTGCCATGAGAGGAAGAATAGCTAGGGTATTAATTTCTAGGCCTATCCAGGCAAGCAGTCAATGTGAGCTTGCGAAAGTAATGGTGGTACCCAGACCTAGTGCAAATAATAGGAAAGAAGTAATGTATGCACTCATTAGTAAAGGAAGGGTTTTAACCAACATGTTTGGGGTATGGGCCCAAAAGCTTTTTTAGCTGACTTTACTAGAAAGTGGTGTAGTGGAAGCACTAAGAGTTTTGATCTCTTCAGCTAGGGTTCAAGTCCCTTCTTTCTAAGGAGTCGGAGGGACTTTAACCCTCATAATTCACTCTATCAAAGTGGCCCTTTAGTTCAGGCACGGCTCCGGCTTAAGGTTGAGGTGGCAAACCCGCTAATGCAATTGGGAGGGAGAGATGTCAAATAACTAATGAGAGTGTGATGGGTAAAAAGTTTTTCCATACTAGGTGCATTAACTGGTCATAACGAAATCGGGGGTATGATGCTCGTACTCAAAGAAAGACAACAGAAAGGAGGGCCGCTTTGATTATAAGGTTGATGGTGGTTAATTCGGGTGTTTCTGGCAGGTGAGAAGCCCCTATAAATAGTGTCGCTGAAAGCGTGTTTATTAGAAGAATATTTGAGTACTCTGCTAGGAAGAAGAGGGCAAATGGACCTCCTGCATATTCTACATTGAAACCTGAGACTAGTTCGGATTCTCCTTCTGTGAGATCAAAAGGTGCTCGATTTGTCTCTGCTAGCGTTGAAATATACCACATCCCTGCCAGGGGTCAAGCTGGTAAAATTAGTCATACACTTTCTTGAGTAACACTAAAAATTTGTAGGGTGAATCCTCCTGTGAAGATAATAACACTAAGAAGAATAAGACCTAAACTTACTTCATACGAGATTGTTTGGGCCACTGCTCGAAGAGCCCCAATTAAGGCATATTTTGAATTAGAGGCTCAACCAGAACCTAAAATAGAATATACTGCCAGACTAGATAGAGCTAAGATAAATAGAACACTTAGGTTTAAGTCCATAACTGAGTGTGGAAGAGGAAGGGGGGCTCATATAAGTAGTGCAAGGGTGAGGGCCAAGATAGGAGCAACTAGAAAGAGAATGGGGGAGGAAGTGGAGGGCCGGACTGGTTCTTTAATAAAGAGTTTAACCCCATCAGCGATTGGTTGGAGGAGCCCATATGGCCCTACAACATTGGGGCCTTTACGGAGCTGTATATAGCCCAGTACTTTACGTTCTACAAGAGTGAGAAATGCGACTGCAAGCAGTACAGGTACGATATAGGTTAAAGGGTTAATAATATAAATTAAAACTGTTATCATAGTTAAGGAGAGGAATTGAACCTCTGTGAAAAGGGCTTAGGTCTTTTGCATTATCCGGTCTCTGCCACCTTAACATGTCTTTCTCTCAGACAAGTCTGCATGCCCTTTTGCCTACTTTAGTTTCTTTCAGTAGGTTGGGGGGAGGCTTACCATTGGCATGGGCCTCTTTTTCTCGGCCCTTTCGTACTAGAGAAAAACATTACGTAGATAGAAACTGACCTGGATTTCTCCGGTCTGAACTCAGATCACGTAGGACTTTAATCGTTGAACAAACGAACCCTTAATAGCGGCTGCACCATTAGGATGTCCTGATCCAACATCGAGGTCGTAAACCCCCTTGTCGATATGGGCTCTAAAAGGGGATTGCGCTGTTATCCCTAGGGTAACTCGGTCCGTTGATCGGCATGCCGGATCTTTTTGGTCAGAAATTCTGTTTATTAGAGCTGGGGCTCTAATCTCAAGGAAGGGTTTTCCTGTTCCACATGGGGGTTTGTTATTTCCCCGCGGTCGCCCCAACCAAAGACATTGAACAGTAAGCACTTTGTTTATTCCTTTATCAGAGGTTTATTGACGTGGCCTGTCTTAGTGTCTGTAAGCTCCATAGGGTCTTCTCGTCTTACGAGCGTATGCCCGCTTCTGCACGGGTAGATCAATTTCATTGACTAGGAAAAGGAGACAGCTTAACCCTCGTTATGCCATTCATACAGGTCTTCATTTAAAAGACAAGTGATTGCGCTACCTTCGCACGGTTAAAATACCGCGGCCGTTAAACTTATGTCACAGGGCAGGCGGGACCTCTTATACTATTCATGCAAGAGGCGATGTTTTTGGTAAACAGGCGAGGTTAGTGTTTGCCGAGTTCCTTCTTTTCCTTTTAGTCTTTCCTGGGGCACACCTGTGTAGGGTCAACGCTTCATCTTTAGGGATTTTTCTAGTTTTAGATTACATGTCTCCTAATACCCTCTTTAGTTGGGGGCGTTAATTTTCAGTAAGGGTTCGTTCTGATATACACTAGTGCCAGGAGAGGGCCTTGACCCTCTTATTACTCATATTAGCAGGATCTCTCCCATGTGGACATGGGTTGGCCTAATATTTAAAGGGGTTTAGGATTTAATTGTCGTGATAATAGGTGATTGTATGTTAGAGCTTTAACGCTTTCTAGTTTGGTGGCTGCCATTAAGCCCACTAAAACATATTACCTAAAATATTTTGATCCTTTTCCTCCTATATAAAGTTGTATCTTGTCTCGAGGGGGCTGTACCCCCCTCGACTAACTCTTTTAACTTTCTCTTAATCAGAATAAGGCGTTGCCGGACTGGAAGGGAGAAATCAAAAGGCTGAACTTCTATTCATTTCTTAGGCAACCAGCTATAACTAAGTTCGGTAGGTCTGTCACCTCTACTCAAAGCTCTCCCCACTCTTTTGCCACAGAGACGGGTTCGCCCTATATAGGCTGTCTTGGAGTAGCTCACTTAGTTTCGGGGCTCTAAACTAAAGTTCTCTTTGCTTAGGGTTTGCTAGCTAACTCATGATGCAAAAGGTACGAGTAATAATCTCTGCTTCTTATTCCTTTTTGGTTGTTTCATTTCTCTTTCAGCTTTCCCTTGCGGTACTTTCTCTATTGCTCCTTGTTCCTTTTCTGTCTCCCATACTAAGGGGGAAAAATGGTTTATTTAATTTCATGTTGTGTATATTGAGGTTTATTAATATTGAATTGTTTCATTTTAATGGTCGAGCTAGCTGGCGTGGATCAGTGCAACCCGAATTGCACGGGTATCTTCTCGGTGTAAGGGAAATGCTATTCTAGTTTAGCTATGCTCTGATTATTCCAAGTGCACCTTCCGGTACACTTACCATGTTACGACTTGCCTCCCCTTTAATAGCTTTAGTGTGTTATTTACTGTAGTTTGCAGGGTCGGGGAGAGTGACGGGCGGTGTGTGCGCGCTTCAGGGCCGGTTTCAGGGGAACGCTCTGCTTTTCTCCTTACTGCTAAATCCTCCTTTAAACGGGTGTTTCAACTTGTTATCCGTGTACACTGTAACAGTGAATGTAGCCCATCTCTTCCCCTTTCATACGCTACACCTCGACCTGACGTGTTGGGTTGTGCCAGTTGTGCTTACTATTAACCCTTCACAGGGTAAGCTGACGACGGCGGTATATAAGCGGGAATAACAAGAAAGGGTGAGGTTGAACGGGGGTTATCGGTTCTAGGACAGGCTCCTCTAGGTGGATCTAAAGCACCGCCAAGTCCTTTGGGTTTTAAGCTTATGCTCGTAGTTCCCTGGCGAGTAGCAGATGTAAGGTTGCTACCTTTGTTTAGGGCTAGACATAGTGGGGTATCTAATCCCAGTTTGTGGTCTAGCTTTCGTGGGTTCGGATATTTAAAGCTACTTTCGTAGTAGTACTTCATATCTTCGGGTGCGTATGACAGCCTTGAAGATGTTCGGCTTTAGTTTATTTATTTCCTAACCACATTTTACGCCGGTGTCTATCAACTCGAGCCTCTCGTATAACCGCGGTGGCTGGCACGAGTTTTACCGGCTCTAAAATTTTGGCTTTAACTAAGTCAAGTTTTCACTTATAGCTTAATGTTTATCACTGCTGAGTTCCCTTGAGGGTGTGGCTAAGCAAGGTGTTGTGGGCAAACTTCAAGGTTGCGCCTGATACCAGCTCCTTAACTCCTTCAAGGGAGTTTAAGGGCATTCTCACGGGGGTGCGGATACTTGCATGTGTAAGTTTAGCCTTAATTGATAGTAAAGTCAGGACCAAGCTTTTGTGCTTGCAAGGCTTTCTAGGGCCTATCTTAACATCTTCAGTGTTATGCTTTATTTAAGCTACGCTAGC